ATATATTTATCTAAATTCTGTAATCTGTAATCAAAGAAAGATAGCGAAAATGGCTCTTATGTTGTGACTTGGAATAAAGGTTTCTTTGTGGAGGAACAGAATAACAATTTATTCCTATCAAAATAAAAATTTAGGAACAAAAAGATTTAATCAGAAATATCGACAAATTCGTGCGGAGTCCAAAGAAATGCAATTCAAATAGATAATAAAAAATAAAGAATAATAAAAAATAAAGAAGAAAGAAGGTCAACTGTTCAAATTTCATCTCTATCGAATTTTAATATCAGAATAGCGAATATAGTCATGATTCAATGGGTCAGGTCCACTTACTTTTGCTTTTGTTTTTGTTGATTTCTAATCTTTAGAATGGATTTGATTGGTATAATGGAAACTAGGAATATTTAGTGATTCAAGATACGACTTATCATTATTCATAATAATTAGAATGAAATTTACTGAACAAATGTTCAATTTTAGAATCTATTATTATATTATTATTTATTATTATATAGTATAATAAGAAATTATATATTATAATAAAATAATAAGTATAACGATAATGTATTATATAATGATAATGTATTATATAATGATAATGTATTATAAAGTTGGTTACTTTTTTTATTACATATTACAAATTTGAAAAAAAAAAGAAAAAAATATTAAAAATCTCTATTCTCTTTTCAATTCAAACAAATATGAATACTACGACTGGAGTTTTATCCCCAAAGCCCCTTATCGGATTTGAACCGATGACTTACGCCTTACCATGGCGTTACTCTACCACTGAGTTAAAAGGGCCTATTTGATTCAAATCCTGAATGAGTCACTATATCTCTATGTACATTATTACATACATAAGTGGGTGCAGTCGGCTCATAGTGACTAGTGGCTCATTTTTGAATAATAAAATGGATTTACTTAGCAAGTCTAGGGTAAAAGGCAATGAATTGTTTCAAGACCGACACTAATGAATGATTCATAAATAGGAATGATGAATCAAAAAATTCTATGAAATCATGAAAATGGAAAGATCCCTTGGATCTAATCATACCATTCCATTATATTGACAATTTAAAAAAACTGTTCATACTATGATCATAGTATGATGGCGGTTGTGCAAGTATGCCCCCATCGTCTAGCGGTTCAGGACATCTCTCTTTCAAGGAGGCAGCGGGGATTCGACTTCCCCTGGGGGTAGGGTACTACGAAAGGAAGTTGAGGGTGGATTACCAATAAAATAAGCCTAAAATGGATTCTTCCCGGGTCGATGCCCGAGCGGTTAATGGGGACGGACTGTAAATTCGTTGACAATATGTCTACGCTGGTTCAAATCCAGCTCGGCCCAAAAATTCGCCAATCTACCATGAGACGTTATAACTCCCTTGTCCTTCATAAATACCTGAGAGAGAGAAATAAAAAAGAATCCAAATTTCTGCCAGATCCCTTATTTCCCTGGGATTGTAGTTCAATTGGTCAGAGCACCGCCCTGTCAAGGCGGAAGCTGCGGGTTCGAGCCCCGTCAGTCCCGACGGATCCAATAAATACATCAACTCATCTCTTTCACTTTCTGTGAAAGGCAAGGGCCCAAATTTCATTTCCAAACGGGGGCCTTCTTTCTTTTTTCGTTTCGCATCAAACAAAGAAGGGAGTTTTCATTATTTCAACTAATACCCATTTGTGAGAGAAAGACATATGTGAAGTAGTATAGTACGATTTTTGGTAGCATTATAGTAAGTATTCCAAGAAATACTGGGTCTGTGCTACACGTCCATGTAATGGAATAGAGTACTATATGTTTCTTGGGTGCACATGAATTCTTTTCTTATACAATAGAAAATTAACATAATTTTTCTGATAGAATACTTTTCCAGATTAAACAATCTTCCTTTCTTTCTGGCTCCGGTTTTGTATAACCTCAAATTAGTAATTGAGGTTGAAAAATCTATTCCATTAAAATTGCACACTGAGCTTTTGATATATGTGTCCCATTATTAATAATCTATGGTAGGGGGGTTAAAAGAAAGATCATCCCCCTTAGAAAGGTAATGACTCATTTTTTCCTTCCTATTTTTAGATTTTATTTTTTTAAGGTCCCATCGAAGAAAGAAAAGAACAAACCCTAAAAAATTTGACGACTATTAGATCTTTTATACCGGGATTCATCTTTATCACACGTCTTTGTTTTATCTTCCAAGAAAATTAGATCATTAAAAAAACGGAATTTAGAGCTTAACTCCTTTCTTTTTCCATTTCGCTTGTTTTGGTTTGGAATTATGTGACGAATAGAAGTGGGAGGGTAATCAGAGGATACTTGATCAGATAATTGTACAAGAAAGAGGTAGGTTATAGAAAAGAAAGAACGAAAAAAAATGAAATCAAAAAAATTTTTTTTTGATTGGTTCAGGAATCCTATTTTTGATTCGGTATGGATAAAAGAACTTTCTGTGTTATACTATTCAACTCTCGACGACGAATTGACTTGATAGTTTAAATATTGTTATTCATGATATTGATCCGATTCAAGATCATCGAGAGGCAATTCATTGAATTTACAGGCGAAAGATTTATCATCTCTATGGGATTAAATCCCGAGTTATTGCGAAGTAAAAAAAAAACGATGATATTATGGAAGTAAATATTCTTGCATTTATTGCTACTGCACTGTTCATTTTAGTTCCTACTGCTTTTCTACTTATCATTTACGTAAAAACAGTCAGTAAAAATGACTAATTAATTTGAATGAAACTTGACTTCTGAGTTCTTATCAATGATTGAAGAAATAAAATGAAAAGAATTCCAATTTCGCGTCTTAAATGAAATGAGCGGGCTATAACCGGCAGCATTCTATGAGATCCGATAGTATGGTAGAAAGAAAAGATTCATCTATTTCTTTCTTACCATACTATTTTTTTATTAGTTTTCTTTTAGCGGATAAAGTTGTACTCTAGAATAAAGAAAGATAGGGGCTTAATATCCATTTTTACAATAAAATAAAATCTTCATATATGTAGATATCAACTCCATATATGGAGTTGAAATAGCACCCAATTCTATTTCTTTGCTACATCTATTTGTTCCGATCAATCTGATTTCCAATATGAATTTCGGTATCTATCGAAAAGGAATAGATAGTAAACCTCACCGATTTTTAACGCTTGAACCACCATATGCAATGAGTCGGTAAAGCATAAATTAAATAAAAAAAAGGGAAATGTGCAATATGTGACGCGCCCTAGGCAAGACAAGATCTTATTATGCATAGTATCTCGTTAGACAACCGCAATGTCTATAGCGTTTTTCATAGAAAGTGCGTATACACTTAACAACAGGACTTCTTCTTTGAACAGTAAATGGAGAAATAAATAAAAACAAGAGAGGGGGGTACCTTTTTCCTTAGATCCATATATAAGTCTGTCAAGAACCCACCCATTACCCATTGAAATAGAAAATTTAAGAAAAATTAGATTCGAATCAATTTCCTATCATTTATATCTCTTTCCTTGCGAAATAACGTGAGAATCGTTGAAATATATCTTTGATTGAAAGAGTATTATTCATATAATACATTCATATAATACATTCTTCCATTAGAATCCGATGAAATTTTTTTTTTTAATTGAAAAATGCGTTATCTATAAATAAATGGATACAATTTGATTCCTAAACTCAATTAGTAGTACCTCTAGAGTCCACTTCTTCCCCACACTACGAGTGAAAGGGAAAATGTAAAGACTACCATTAAAGCAGCCCAAGCGAGACTTACTATATCCATAATTATGTCCCCTATCTCTATGAAGGAATTGTTTCATTACTCCTCACTAATAATAGTCAAATTAACGGCGCAGAGTCAAAAAGGTATTCTGACCGAACACTATTGATGAACCAATCCAATAAATACATTTTTTTCTAAAAAATTCCTATATGATTTCGAATTGGAAAAAATGAAACACAAGCAAAATATGCAGTGACATCTCAATGGAATATTACTAATGGAATACATAGTAATATAAGGCCTATTTTTTTATATTTTCTATAAAATATAAAAAAAAGGTCAATCATTCATCCAATTTAATATTGATTGAGGCCCGAGATTCTCGTGAGTTGGTATATAAATTTGTCCCTTCCACAACTACTAATTAAATTTAATTAAATTCGATTTTCTATCCGGCCTTCCAATCGAATTCAAGATCTAGTCATTAGACACATTAGTAGTAGAAAGAGAATCGGGAAGTATTGATAGCCCTTGAATCCTAAATACAAGGATTTACTATTTTTTAGAAAAATTCCGGACGAGATGCTTAGAATCAAACAACTATCAGCAGCCCGGTCCCCCTGCTTCTGCTGGGGAATAATTAGGCAAGTTATATCAGCAGAGCAGAATAAGAGATTTCAAGTCTTTTGTTGATCAGGCGACACCCGGATTTGAACTGGGGAAAAAAGGATTTGCAGTCCTCCGCCTTACCACTCGGCCATGCCGCCAAAATGATACAAAATAGATGAAAATTCTTTTGTTGGGCTGGATTACTGAACTTCTTTTTTTTAGTGTATTTCCATCTCGAGTCCTATTTTCCTTAATTCCTTTCCTAAAATCAAAAATGAATCCCTTTTTGATTGGATTTGATCTATCCCTTCGATTGATTGTATAGTATCGCAAAACACACAATGCCTAAAAACTTCCTCTCACTTTTCTATTGAAAAGCAAATGTAGATTTTCGATCACAAAAGCCAAAATTTATGACAAATTGGAACCATTAACTATTGACCGCTGACTGCGAATTCATGAACAATTCTTGGAATCTCAAAATTTTGTTTCCTCTAATCTATAATCTATAATAAAGTAAAAATGGAACTAATCAGTATTGATTTTTTCAATCAAAAAATACCTCTCAATTTCAATTATAACAACAATTGGGAGTATATGTAAACCCCGAAACAGAAATTGTTACACAAATAATCTAAGACAGATATCTAATCGGGTATCTTGTTTATATATGTTG